AAGACCATACATATTGGTGTATAGAACTGCTATTTACTTGCTGAATAGACAGATTAGTTGAAAAAATCATGACTATACTTAACAATAAAATACTTGGAAAAGCCCACATACGACGAAGATTTTTTGTTGCTGTCGGAAAAAGAAGAAGGCCCACTCCTATTAACATAGGAACTGGAAGTGGAACGAAAGGTAAAATCCACCCATATTGATATGTTTGTTGCATAAGAAAATTTAAATTCATAATTAATTGTTTCCGATTTATCGGATTTTACTTCTTTTGAAAGGAGTCAATAAAAAAATGAAAATATGCACTAACTTAAATATAAAAATATTTTTTTTTTATTTTTATTTCTTTTTACTTATTCTTTCTGAATTTCTTGTAAATATTGCAAATATTCAAATCAAGAAGTTCCAATTGGTCAAATCATATGAAAGACAAAGATTAATTATGAGTCTCCTTCTAATTTGAAAATTCAAGTCAAATTTTGACAAGTTACTCAAAATATTCTTCTTTTTTTTTTAGAAAAATTTTATGCGATTTTACCATATCGTTCATAGTCTATTCTTTTAGAATTTTAGAAAAAAATTATCTAGAAAAGCGCAGATTTTTTTGAACAATAAATGTCTTTCACATCCAGCTATACCAATGAGTAATCTCTTCATTTTATTTAAATGGCAGTTCCAAAAAAACGTACTTCTGCATCAAAAAAGCGTATTCGTAAAAATTTTTGGAAAAGGAAAGGCTATTGGGCGGCGTTAAAAGCATTTTCTTTAGGGAAATCTCTTTCTACCGGGACTTCAAAAAGTTTTTTTGTGCGACAAACAAATAAAATCAAAAAATAAGTTATTAAGAAATAAAGCGGAAAACCTTAGAACAATATAAATCGACCTGACTCAAAAATAGAACCCTTCCGTTTCAAAAAAAAAATTCCCCAATTCCATTTCCTGGTGAATTAATCAATGGGAAATGGAATTCTTCTGTTTACTTTGACCGAATTCAAACAAAGTTTTTTTAACAAAAAAAAACACAAGATACTCGATTTAAATTTGAGTATATTTTCTTTCCAGGACGGGAGTCTTTTTTTCCCATCAACCTATTTGTACTATAATATTTTTTGTACAACTTTCTTACTTTTGAATTTCTATAAATTTTTATATAGAGCCCATATATCTCTCCCCATCAATTCACGCAAAAACACTTAATGAAAATATTCTGGATAAATATGTGTGAATTTTGAATAATCTAAAATATTTTTTTGTTCATTCATAAACGGTAAATTTAAAAAAATGTTTTTTTGGGGGGGCTTAATGCATAGTAAAACTTGCTGCTTTTACAAGAGTTCCAGTCGAGAAGAGTCTAAAATCCACAATAAAACTAAAACAATGAACCTTCAAGTACATATTTGAAGAAATTTGTATTCATCAATTTGAATCTTTCCTACAAAATATTGCATTCTTAAATCTAGACGATTTCTTATTCATAGGCTATTATAGGGTCAAGACAAGCCGCTATGGTGAAATTGGTAGACACGCTGCTCTTAGGAAGCAGTGCTAGAGCATCTCGGTTCGAGTCCGAGTGGCGGCATGGCATGTCCTAAAAAAAGAAAATAGATCCTATAATGAAATGAATAATAATGAATTCAATTTCCGATTTCGATTTTATAATTAAGGAACTTTTTTTATGATATTTTCAACTTTAGAGCATATATTAACTCATATTTCTTTTTCGACTGTTTCAATTCTAATTACAATTCATTTGATAACCTTTTTTGTCGATGAAATCGTAAAACTATATGATTCATCCGAAAAGGGCATGATAATGATCTTTTTGTGTATAACAGGATTATTAATTTCTCGTTGGATTTATTCAAAACATTTTCCACTAAGTGATTTATATGAATCGTTAATCTTCCTTTCGTGGAGTTTTTCTTTTATTTATATCGTTCCCTATTTCAAAAAAGAAAAAAATCTTCTAAACACAATAATTAGTCCAAGTGCTTTTTTTTCCCAGGGATTTGCTACCTCAGGTCTTTTAACTGAAATACACGAATCCACAATATTAGGACCCGCTCTTCAGTCCGAGTGGTTAATAATGCATGTAAGTATGATGATATTAGGATATGTAGCCCTTTTATGTGGATCATTATTATCAGTATCACTTCTAGTCATTACAGTTAGAAAAAATAGAAGATTTTTTTCTACGAATAATCGTTTATTAAATTTAAATGAGTCATTTTTACTTGGTAAAGTCGAATACATGAATGAAGGAAAAGGAAAAAATGTTTTACAAAAAACTTCTTTTTTTTCTCCAATAAATTATTATAAGTCGCAATTGATTCAACAATTGGATTATTGGAGTTATCGGGTTATTAATCTAGGATTTCTCTTTTTAACGATAGGAATTCTTTCTGGAGCAGTATGGGCTAACGAAGCATGGGGATCCTATTGGAGTTGGGACCCAAAAGAAACTTGGGCCTTTATTACTTGGATCATATTTGCAATTTATTTACATACTCAAACAAATATAAAATTGAAGGGTACAAATTCAGCAATTGTAGCGTTTATTGGGTTTCTTATAATTTGGATATGCTATTTTGGAGTAAATCTATTAGGAATAGGGTTACATAGTTATGGTTCATTTACATTAACATCTAATTAAATTCAAAAAGCTTACTACTTACGAATAGAAAAGCATACAACGCATATGAATATCACTTTGTGTGAACTAGCGAGAGCCCCGTGACTTTGATTGGCGGCACTTTCGCTAGTTCTAGTTCAAATTTATTTTTTTTTTACTTAACACAAGAGAAGAAAAAGCCTTCTTTTTTTCATTGTACAACGAACCTTTTTGGAAACGATAAGATCGTTTTTTCATTTTTTTATTGATAAAAAAACGATCTATAAAAAGAATTAGATAGGATAACTTCAACCTTTTCAACTGATAGTGAAAGAACGAAATCTGGGTATATACCAATACCGAGTACGGGTAAAAAAATAGAGATTGAAAGAAATAATTCTCGCGGCCCAGAATCAAAAAAATAAGAGTTTGGGCCGTTAAATATCTTGTATCCATAGAACATCTGGCGTAACATAGATAATAAATAAATAGGGGTTAATATCATTCCAATTGCCATTACAAAAGTAATTAGGATTTTTGTCATTAAAAGCAATTTTGGACTAGTAACTAATCCAAAAAATACTATTAATTCGGCAACAAAACCACTCATACCTGGTAATGCGAGGGAGGCCATCGAAAAACTACTGAACATCGTGAACATTTTTGGCATTGGGATAGCTATTCCACCCATTTCATCAAGATAAAGAAGACGTATTCTATCATAAGTTGTTCCGGCCAAGAAAAAAAGTGCAGCACCGATAAATCCATGAGAGATTATTTGTAAAAGGGCTCCGTTGAGCCCCATATCCGTGATAGAACCAATTCCTATAAGTATAAAACCCATATGAGATACGGAGGAATATGCTATTCTTTTTTTTAAATTCCGTTGACCCAGAGATGTTGAAGCTGCATAGATTATTTGCATTGCGCCCACTATTATCAACCAAGGAGAAAATAGAGAATGAGCATGAGGAAATAATTCCATATTGATCCGAACTAATCCATACGCTCCCATTTTTAATAAGATTCCGGCTAGAAGCATACAAGTACTATAATGCGCTTCTCCGTGGGTATCTGGTAACCATGTATGTAGGGGTATGATTGGTAATTTGACAGCAAAAGCAAGAAAAAATCCAATATAAAATAATATTTCCAAGGCCGCGGGATAGGACTGATTAGCCAATATTTCAAAATTTAATGTTGGTTCAGTAGAACTATATAAACCGACGCCCAGAACTCCCATTAAAAGAAAAATGGAACCCCCTGCCGTGTACAAAATAAATTTTGTAGCCGAATACAGACGTTTTTTTCCTCCCCACATGGATACAAGTAGATAAACGGGAATTAATTCTAACTCCCACATGAGAAAAAAAAGTAAAAGATCTCGAGAAGAAAATAATCCTATTTGTCCACTGTACATTGCTAACATCAGGAAATGAAATAATCGAGAATCTCGAGTAACCGGCCAAGCCGCTAAAGTAGCTAAAGTCGTGATGAATCCCGTTAGTAAAATGGGTCCTATAGAGAGTCCATCTATTCCTAATCTCCAATGAAAATCCAAAAAAAGGATCCATTTATAATCCTCCATTAGTTGGATTAATGGGTCGTCTGATTGAAAATGATAGCAAAATGCATAAGTCGTTAAAAGAAGCTCTAAAATACACATACATATAGTATACCAATGGATTACTCTATTTCCCCTATGTGGAAGAAAAAAAATTAAGCAACCTGCAAATATTGGCAAAACCGCAATTATTGTTAAACAAGGAAAATGGTTCGTGGTAAAGACAAGATACGCTTGGGCCAGAAAAATCCGTGCTCAATTGAATTTTATTTTGAGCACGGATTTTGTCGGTAAAAAAAAAAAAGAAAAATGAATTCAAGTAGAGTTTTATGGAATGTATCAATAAGCTAGACCCATACTGCGAGTTGTTTCATGCCATAAATAAACCCGAACACTCAAAAAATCCGTTGGACACGCGGATTCACACCTCTTACAACCAACGCAGTCTTCGGTCCTTGGGGCAGAAGCGATTTGTTTAGCTTTACATCCATCCCAAGGTATCATTTCTAATACATCGGTGGGGCACGCCCGGACACATTGGGTACATCCTATACATGTATCATAAATCTTTACTGAATGTGACATTGGATCTATACATTTTGAACGTCATAAATTTTCGATCTAGTAAACTAATTTATAAATGAATCCTATAAGTTAGATACCGGACGAATCAATGAGTGATCATAATCAATTTTCTTCCGAATTTCTTTATCAAAAAGGACCAAAATACTTTGATTTCTTGTGTTTTTGCAACCACAATCATACCTTACTCGTCTCAAACCTATTAATTTGAACTTATTTCTAAATATTCAATTTTCCACCGGTACAATGAATACTATTTATTCAACAAGTTTGATTGGTTAATACGAGTTGATTTTTTGTTACGATAAATTGATGAAACAATAGCCGGTCCAATAGCTGCTTCAGCGGCTGCAATAGTTATAACAAAAATTGAAAAAATGTCTCCCCTTAATTGACGATTATCAAAAATATCAGAAAATGTTACAAAATTTATATTAACTGAATTTAATAGAAGTTCAAGGCACATAAGGGCTCTAACCATATTTCGACTTGTGATCAATCCATAGATACCAACAGAAAACAAATAGGCACTCAAAACAAGTATATGTTCGAGCATCATTAATCAACTCCTTATCCATTTTGATTCGTTTTAATCTGAACAATAATTGAATAGACTCGATTCTAACAAATAACAAATATGAAACAGGGAAATAGATTGGTAATAGATCCATATAAAACTAAAGCGTTTCTATTCGATTCAAAAAAAAAGTAATTCAAATGAAATTAACAAATTATAGCTTTTGTGTTAGTTAATTCGATTTGAATTACTTGTTGATTTCTTATTGACGAGCTATAGAAATAGCACCTATTAAAGCGACTAAAAGGATTATTGAAATGAGTTCAAATGGAAGAAAAAAATCCGTTGCTAAATGAATTCCAATTTGTTGGCTATTACTTATCAAATCTTGTTCTAAAATATGATTTGATTTTGTAGTCCAGCTGATCCCATACCAGGCCGTATCTGGAATAGTAGTAATTAGTGAAATAAAAAGACTTGTACAAATCATTGAAGTAACCCCATCCCCAACGGTCCAAAGATGAAAATCTTTGTAATATTCTGAACCATTCATAAACATCACAGCAAAAATTATTAAAACATTTATAGCTCCTACATAAATAAGGAGCTGCGCAGCAGCTACAAAATATGAGTTCGATAGAATATAGAATAAGGATATACAAAAAAGAACCAATCCCAACGAAAAGGCCGAATAAATTAGATTCGGAAGTAATACTACTGCCAGACTTCCTAATATAAGACCCGATCCTAGAAAGACTAAAAGAAAATCGTGTATTGGTCCGGGTAAATCCATTTGATTTTATCAAAAAAATCGAAATATTTCATGTCTTTGTTGACCTGACCAGGAAAAAAGAAGTTATCCTTTTTTTTTATTTTAACATACTTCTTAATTTAATTGAATTTGAATGAATCGGGATGATTTGGATTGATGTAAATACAGGACTGCTTTTTTTTCGTTTCGAAAGCAAAGGTTAAAACTTTATCTTTATATTTGATATTATTAAATAATTACATTATTCCAATAGAAACTCATTTTAAATGAAAATCAAGCCACGACCCTCACCAACTAACCGTTCTTTTGTATTGACCAAGCAAAAACCTCATTCCTTTAACTCCAAAAAATTTCAAAAGCTTTTTTTTTTGAATTTATAAATGTTTTGTAAATCGAGAGTTTTATACATTGTTGAGTTGAGGTAAATTCGAAGAAATTGTTCGAATTGTGTAATCTTCAATTATTGATACCGGTAACCGACCTAAAGCAATTTGATTATAATTCAATTCATGACGATTATAAGTAGAAAGCTCATATTCTTCGGACATTGATAAACAATTTGTTGGACAATACTCAATACAATTACCACAAAATATACAAATTCCAAAATCAATACTGTAATTAAGTAATCGTTTCTTTCGAATATCCATTTGCAATTTCCAATCTACAACGGGTAAATCTATAGGACATACACGAACACATACTTCACAAGCAATGCATTTATCAAATTCAAAGTGGATTCGGCCTCGGAAACGTTCTGATGTAATCAATTTTTCGTAGGGGTATTGAATAGTTACAGGTAAACGATTCGCATGGGACAAGGTAATCACGAAACCTTGACCAATGTACCTGGCAGCTCTTATTGTTTGTTGACCAGAGTTCAAGAACCGAGTTAGCATAGGGAACATGTCGGAATATCTATAAATAAATTTATTCGTTTCTTTCTCTTGTTTGAGACAAGTTATGAAGACATAGAATATTCTATTCCTTTATAGTGAAAGAAGTTGGAACGAAGTCGTTAATAATAGATTACCCAAAGAAATAGGTAAAAGAAATTTCCATCCAAGATTTAATAGTTGGTCCATTCTCAGTCTTGGTAAAGTCCATCTTGTTGCAATAGAAATGAATAAGAACAAATAAGTTTTAGCCAGTGTAATAAAGATACCGATTATTGTTCCAAAAACCTTCCCTCTTTGATTTATGTCAAATAACTCAGGACCAAATAGATTTGGAATAGAAAGATTCCACCCCCCCAAGTAAAGAACTGTTACAAATAATGAAGAAATTAGTAGATTTAGATACGAAGCAACATAAAATAAGCCGAATTTTATACCTGAATATTCGGTTTGATAACCAGCTACTAATTCTTCTTCTGCTTCTGGTAAATCAAAAGGTAATCTCTCACACTCGGCTAGAGAAGAAATTAGAAAAATGATAAACCCTATAGGTTGACGCCACAAATTCCATCCCCAAAAACCATATTTGGATTGTGTTTCAACTATATCAACTGTACTTAAACTGTTAGATAATCATAGTCGACAATAACATCACTGCTTTCATCGCTATTACAGAACCGTACATGAGATTTTCACCTCATACGGCTCCTCATAGGTCACAAATCAATCTAAGAACCTTTCAAATTTATCTTGGTGGTAGGATCGATAGAGAATAAAACTCTTATCCTAAGGCCTAGAATTAGACTAATGGAATTCTGTCTGCTATATTTATAATTATAATAAAAAAGTGCTTCTGAATTGATCTCATATTTGAAGAATTTTCATTTTTCTTTTTTGATTAAAAACTTATCCTTGAATGAAAAAAAAAATACTTTTTAGAGGAATATCCCATAGATATTTCAACTTCTCGTTTTCGATTACGAAAAATCATTTAGGCATTGCATAACAAGAATTGGATTGCGTTCCTATTCTCCTTTCTCAGAAAAGAGGTATTATTCGCATTATCAAAAGTAAAAGATTTCTTCGTTTTGATAGTTATTTACTTAATCGGTGGACAGGAACATACTCTGGGTCGAAATCGTGGGGAGTACTTCTTAAGAATTTCTACCAACTTAAAGCCCCAATTCGAATTATTTTTCTATAACAAAAATATCCAATTGGATAATTTTCAGAATCTCCATTACTAATCCTTTGTGTATCTTGGTCTTCCTAACCATCCACTCGTTTTTTTAATCTTTCATTAGGATAATACATCTATGCTATGGTAATAGTATAGAAAAAACCCATACAATTGATCTTTTAAACCCGCTTCAAGTCATGATGACTAATCAGCCAATCTTGGGGTAAACAGCCTTGACTGCTTATGGTTACTTTCACTTAATTCTTGTACGTAGGAAATGAGATTTCATTCTTTTAACAGCAAATTTGTAAGCCGTTTTATTTCACTCATAGAACTATCTGGTTTAATTCATCAACCCAATGATGAATAAAAAAATCGATATTCAAATCATTTGACTTTCTTGTTAGAAAGAAAAGAAATGGGGGAATTTTTATGTCTCACCGAATCACACGTAGAGATATTGATAATACACATAGAGTTAATGGTATTTCATAACTAATTGATTGAGCAGCAGCCCTTAATCCACCTAAAAAGGAATATTTATTATTTGATCCATATCCTGACATAAGCAATCCAACGGGAGCAAGACTTGAAATGGTGATCCATAAAAAAACACCAATACTAAGATCAGCTAGAATAAAGCGACAGCTAAAAGGAATTATTGAATAACTTAGTAAAATGGATATGACTGCTATGGATGGACCAATACTGAATAAACGAGTATCTCCTCTAGATGGAAGAATATTTTCTTTGAAAAGTAGTTTTGTACCATCGGCTAAAGCTTGAAGAATTCCCAAAGGCCCCGCGTATTCGGGTCCAATACGTTGCTGTATCCCTGCGGATATTTCTCTTTCTAACCAAACAATTACTAGAACACCCAGTGTGATTCCTAATACAAGAATGAAAATAGGGACAAGCATCCATATGATCTCATAAAATTCTTTTAAGGATTCCAATCTGGAAAAAGAATGGATAGCTTCTATTTCTATTATATCAATTATCATTTCAACGATCAACTTCTCCCATAATGATATCTATACTACCTAGTATCGTCATAATATCAGCCAATTTCATTCTTTTAACTAACTGCGGAAGAATTTGCAAGTTGATAAACCCCGGCGGTCGGATTTTCCATCTCCAAGGAAAAACACTCTGATCTCCGATCAGAAAAATTCCCAATTCTCCTTTTGGTGCTTCGACTCTTACATAAAGTTCTTGCTTGGACAATTCAAAAGTGGGAGAAGGCTTTTTACTAATAAATCGATATTCAAAATCATTCCATTCAGGGTCTTTTATTCTATCAAAGCGCCGGCTTTCTAAATTCTCATAGGGCCCCCCTGGAATTCCTTCCAAGGCTTGTTGGATTATTTTTATGGATTCTGTCATTTCACTAATTCGTACTAAATAACGAGCTAATGAATCCCCTTCTTTTTGCCATTGAATCTCCCAATCAAATTCGTCATAACACTCATAACGATCAACTTTACGAAGATCCCATTGTATTCCGGAAGCTCGTAGCATTGGCCCCGATAAACCCCAATTTAGTGCTTCTTCTCCGCCAATAATACCTACGCCTTCCACTCGTTCTAAAAAAATAGGATTTCGTGTAATAAGCTTTTGATATTCAGCAACCCCAGTTAAAAAATAATCGCAAAAATCCAAACATTTATCTACCCAGCCATAAGGTAGATCAGCAGCGACCCCTCCGATACGAAAATAATTATGCATCATGCGCATACCTGTAGCAGCCTCGAATAGGTCATATATCAATTCTCGTTCTCGAAAAATATAGAAAAAGGGGGTCTGTGCCCCAATATCTGCCATAAAAGGGCCAAGCCATAACAAATGGGAAGCGATACGACTCAACTCCAGCATAATAGCTCTAATATAGCTAGCCCTTTTAGGTACTTGAATATTGCCTAGCTGTTCAGGTCCATTTACAGTTATTGCTTCTGTAAACATGGTAGCTAAATAATCCCAACGTGTTACATAAGGCAAATATTGTATAATTGTTCGATTTTCCGCCATTTTCTCCATTCCTCTATGTAAATAACCTAATATAGGTTCACAGTCAATAACATCTTCACCATCGAGAGTAACGATCAGTCGAAAAACACCATGCATTGATGGGTGGTGAGGCCCCATATTCACTATCATAAGGTCATTTCTTGGAATTGGTGTAATCATAAGTTTTTCCCGAGTCAGTCTTCCATGCATTTCTGAAAGTCAAAAGAAGTTCATTCAAATTTAAATGACTAAGCTCATCAAATGGTATCGTGCTTCAAATTAACGCGTTTTTATTTCTCGAATATCCAACTCATCAATTAATTCTTTATAGCGTCCTCTACTTCTTTTTGACAAATAGGCTAGTAGTCGTTGACGTTTTCCCAAAATTTTGCGCAAACCTCTCTGAGATGAAAAGTCTTTTTTGTGCAATTCCAAATGTGAAGTAAGTCTCCTTATCTTCGTGGTGAAACTGAATACTTGAAATTCAACAGACCCCTTATTTTCTTCGTTTTCTTTTTGAGAAATAATCGAAATTACTGAATTTTTTACCATAAAAAAATGCTCCTTTTTCCTTGTACAGATTTGTACAGATATGGATTTTACCGATCAGTAATAATAATGCTATTAGTTTGTATGTGGTATATACAATAATTTAATGCAAATAACTCCTAATTTTCTGAATTCAGACCAATCAATCGAATTTGAAATTCTATTTAGATAGGAATAGAAAATTAGATAGGAATAGAAAACGATTGGTACATTTTCGCATCGAAGAATTTAGACCTAAAATTCAGAAGTTTCTGTTAATTCATTTCGAGATCTAATTGAGATATTATTCAAAGTCATTTCATATTGGATACTCGAATGAGATGTGAGACAAGAAAGCGCATGATCTGTATATTTGTTTACTTTCATATACCCTAGAAATTCGATTTTCTATTCTAGGGTATGTAGAAAGGTATATAGAAATAGGATCTAGGATATATAGAAAAAGTGTATTATTCACAGAATTTCAATCGCGGATACAGATGTATTCTTAACATACTGAAACGACTGCCATTATTGGTATCAAACCAATAACGATTCATACAAGCTAAATCTTCTAATCGATAATTAGGCCAAAGAAAGAGCTTTAATTTCATTAATTTCTTTTTCTCTCTATTAATATTGTCATGTGAAACTTGGCTGCTGTTTGTTACGTTTTTTTCATTCCAAAATATTAGATTTCTATCTATAGAATTTATATTCTTTGAATTGAAACAAATTAGAATTCTCACTTTTCTACGACGTTTAAACGATAAAATATTTTCCGGAACAAGTAAATAAAAATTCTTTTTGTCTCTATTTGCGGTTATTCTTTGATGTGGTAAAATAGTTTCATCCAAATTTTTCTTAGAAACATATCTTTGCTCTTGATATTTTTGATTAATTTGATGCTTACTCTTATGAAGCAACGAAATACCTATGGTTTGGTACATAATAAATTGTCCGTCTTTTTTGCCAGACAGACGAAGTGGTTCTACAATCAATACTCCTTTCTTCATCAACTCTGAGAGAGTCAAATTCTTTTGAATCAACATTATATCCAAACTCATTTCTCTCTTTTGAATGGAGGATATAGTAATTTTTCTTGGATCTATCAGTCTAAGCAGGAGACAATAGATCTTGATATTATTGATCATTCTTTGATTCAAAGTTGCGTCCCATCTCAATTGAAAAAGCAAATAATGTTTCAGGAAGAAATCTAGTTCTGCTTCTGTATTGCTTTTGTATTGTTTTTTCTTTTTCCCCCTTTTCATGTCCGAGCTTGCATAATTTTCTTCAATATCTTTTTGTTGTGAGAAAACAGATCCGCGATCTCCTTGGCTTATGGGTTCTTTTTCTTCTTCATTTCGATGCTTTTTATTCGATGCTATCAACAAATTTATCTTTTTCTTTTCATTAATATTTATATTTTTACTACTATTTAAATTTAAAAGAAGTAATTTGCTTGGTATAAACCAAGGTTTCATTTTATATGCCTTATAAAGTAACACAAATTCTGGGAAGAGCCAAAATTCCAGATTCGATATAGGACGCTTTAGCCTTTTTTCATTCATTCCCATCCAATCAAAAAACCCTTTGTGGGAATTTGGTGAATTGGTTTCTGGAATCATAAGATATAAAATATTTTTTTTAGAAATTATTTGAGAGTTGTTAGTACGAATGTGCGCATTTTGATACCTATTGGTATCAATTAGGATCCAGGCCTCAATATCGATTTTTTGTCTAAGATAAAAATTGAAAATTTTCCAATCAAAATATTTTCGATCAGCTGGTTTTTCCATATATGGAATATCAACCTGCCCTAGATCATTTGGAATAGGGATGTTCCTCCGTATATCAAAAAGGTCTGTTTTAGACCTGTTATAAGTATAAGAAATTTCTTGCTTCTTATTTCCTTGAAAGGGAGGTCTATAAAAAAAGCATTCCGTTTTATTTTCATAATTAATAAATTTATATGATAAAAGATTATATCTATAGTATTTTCGAAAATTATCTTTTTCAGTAGATAATAAATATACTTCAGATTTTTTTTTGGAACCAACTAATAGGTCTTTTTCATATGAATGCTGCTTGAGCAAATTTTCCTTTTTGTCTATACAACGCTGGCGAACTCTATTTCGCCATTTTTCTGGTATTAATTTAGACCATCTGATCTGAGATAAATGGTATTGAAAATGCCCTTTTAACCAGTTTTTCCATTGATTCGTTTCATAGCCCGGAAGTTTCTTATTTGCTAATTTCGAATGAACCATTCCTTGTCTTTCAAAAGAATCCTTTATTTTAGACTTAAGAAAAGGGGGTATTCTTTGATATTGAACAACAGATCTTACCGAGTTACTAATTTGGATTTGTGAAAATTTGTAAAATACATATGCTTGTGACATGTAGGATAAGTCATAAAAAATACGTGAATTTTCTTTAATATTTCTAATCTTATCAAGTGGCTTTTTTATAGCCGAAATAAACGAAATTGGATTTTTCTTTTTTGTATTAATTGTTGCTTGTTTTCTTTCATTATTGTAAATCAATTTATCAATAAATTTTTTTGTTAATTTAAGAAAAAATTCTGTATTTATTCTGGGAATATTAATGATAGATACAAATAGATCTGTATAGAATTTTTCAATGAAAATTTTTGAAAGGGAGGGTAATTTACAGATTAATCGAGCATTTCTTCTTTTTAATATTTGCCATTTTTCAAATCTTTTAGCATTATAATTTGTTTTGTTAGGACTAAGATTTTTTATTCTTGGAGTTACTTTTTTTTTCTCTTTTGAGATTCTTTCTATTTGATTTCGGATTGTACTTGTTCTATCAGTGACATCTTTCGTTTTTTTTTCTGTCAATGGAGAATTTGTCCAACTCGGAGATGCAATTTGACTAAATGATTCGTGAATTATCTCATTGCTTATCATGGAATCTTTTTCTTCTTTAAGTTCGTTCGATTTATATACTTCTCTTAATCTAAACAATAGAATTGGATTTACTTTTGAAAGTTCTTTTATTATTTTTTTTATAAAAAAAATACCTCCGATAACCCATTTTTTTATTTCTTTTGAAACCTTTCGAAGTAATTTGGTTTTTTCTTTGAAAACTGTTATAACTCGAAAATACTTCTTTTTTAATTTTGCAATTTGTTTTTTGAATTCCTTAAAAATGGGTTTAAAAAAAGAAGGACGTTTTCGGGGCGGACCAAAAGGAAGTTCCGCTTCCATTCCCCAAATTGTTAAAAAACAAAAATCATCTTTTTCTTTTTTCTTTTTCATTAGATCTTTCTGAGAGGATCGTAGTTTAGATTTGCGCCAAGGTTTCAGACAGAAAGGAAACAATATTTTTATCTGAATACCATCTGTCAACCAATTTTTTGGAAATTCTGTTTCGGATAATGGAACACCGTTATAGGTACATTTAAGATGTATCTCTCTATTCCATTCCTGGAAATCCTCAGCCCATTCAGGAAGTTCGAATAGGAGTATACGGCCAATATTTTTTGTAATTATTAATAAAGGTAATAGAATACTTTTTCTAAAAATAGATTGAGTTAGTAACATACAACCTCTTATTACTTGCACAAGTGGAATGCTATCCCAGGCCTCTGCTATCTCTATTCGCACTTTTTCCTTTCTTTTGTTCTTTTCTTTTTTTTCTTCTCTTTTTGTTTGTTCTTTTGTATACTCTACTATTTTGAATGCTTCTCCCTTACCCACCCAATTTCGAAAAAAAAGTTTAATCAATCCGGAGATATCAAAAGAAAAAAGAGGGAATTTTTTTAGTCTTTCAAAAAAAAGGAGGGAATGCACATTTGCTTGAAACAATTCTGAAATAACTATTTTACGTCTTTGAGCTCGCATAGAACCTTTGATTATATCCCGCCGAAAGTCTGATTGTTGTGAATAACGTATCAAAGCCACTTCGTCTATTTCATCGGGCATATTAGTATCCGTAATATTAGAATCACTATTCTCCCTGTTAGCAGTAAAAATTACTACACGTTTGCCCTTTCTTGAACGAATTTGATGATCTATTGGTACGTTTTCTTGATATTCTCCTGATTGTTGTTCTAAATCGGTAATTAATTTGTATGACCATCGGGGTATTTCTTTACTGATTTCTTTTATTCTAATCGATTTTCTGCTAATTTTTTGACCATCAGAATCAGTTTGAGTTAAAAAATATTTAAAATTTTTTGTTCCTTTTTCGGAATCTATTCTTCCTTCTGAAAATAAAGAAGGATCTTTCAGGTTTAGATTGGGAGATCCTGATTCTCTAACAAATTTACTGATGAAAGTTAAAAAATTAACCATTTCCGTTGATAATGG